AAGAGATACGACTTTGCACTATAGTTAGCTCAGCACCAATCAGGAATGCCCAAGGAATTCCAAGAATTCTTGTTATACATTTGTTCCAAGTCTCAATCCTCTTTTCGAGATTCATCGATATTGAATCAATCGAACGCACTTCTAACACCTGTTCCACTTTTGGAAGACCTTGCGTTATATCACCAGATCTTGATTTTTCATATATAAATGTAACTAATGTATCTCCTTCGTAAAGGATTTCCCCATAATGTCCATGAACAGTTGCTCCTGGAGTAGCCAAATAAGGCTTAGCTGATCGTATTACCACAGAGTCAACTTGAAGAATTAGAACTTGACCCGATTTTAAATGCGGCCCTTTTTTGGCTATACATACATTTTCACAAAGAAACTGCCCAAGACTAACGATTGTAGATGTCTCTTCACAACAATTGTAATGCAGAAAATACCAATTCAAATTGAATGGATTCAAAATGATGTTACTGCACGAATAGGGATTATAAATTTTACCTTTTTCATCCAGTAAATAATATTTAAGTATTTGAAAAATCTGTTTTAAATTGTCAAGTTGCAAATAGTTAGTTACCAAGATTTGATTATGGGTTATTAAATCGGAAAATAAATCAAAATTATAAATTGGAAAGCCTGTTCCTAAGGGGCCCAACGGATTCCTTATTGGAATTAGGGGGTCCTCTTTGATTGATTCTTTTATCACATTGGGAGATTTTACATCGTTGAATGGGCCTGTTCGAGAACAATTGGATGATGACAAAATTATCAAAGATTGAGATTCCTTATTTCGATTCAATAACGTATGAATAGTTCCTTGATTTGGATTAAGGGATTCTTGAATCCTTGCCTTGGAATAGGAATAAATGGAAGAAAACGGATTGACATTAGCGCGATCTGATCCATTCTCAGAGATTAATCCTGAACCCGACAGATCATTTCTTTTTCCGGTATACAAAATAGGTGACTTCGCTAAGTCGATTCTTAGAAAATCTATAATTAAACCATTTGTCCTTATTTCAACAAAGGAAGCACAGGCCTTTTCGATCTTTTTGTCTTGGTCCCAATTCAACACTAAACAAGTCCGAATTAATTGAATACTTGTGTCCCAAATTTCAAGAATTGGGTCGTAATAAAGGATATAGTTGACAACTCGAAGTTGTAGATTATCACTTTCTTGCAAGAGATCCGGTGGGAAAAGTCTTCCTAAATTTATACCATCCGTTTTTTTATATGGGACTACAGGTTGAACCAAAACAAAATATTTTTTTTCATACCTGGAAAGTTTCATTCGTTGGATATAGAGCCAATTTTTCAATTTTTTGTATTCTTTGGAATTTTGTTTTCCCCCTCCTGGTGGTATCAATCGGAATGCCTTGTTTGTCTTTCCAGGAAAATGGATATCTCCAGAAAAGATTATTAGTTTAATTTTTTCTGCTTTTTTCTTCACTCGGACCAATCCACCTACCCGACTTCTTCTATTTAAAGTGATTTGTGTATCTATCCCAATAATACTATTGTGCCGTACCATTATGGAACAAGATTCGTCCAAAATGTGGACTTCCACGGGAATAAAAAAAAACGGATTTACTTCCTTTTGGTATTTTGGCCAAAATACCTTGACTCCTCGATACTCAATCAACTCCTCTTCATTAACGATTGAATTCAGTTCTCTAGTCTCATATTTAGTAAGTCCCGAGCTCTTTCTTATATATCGAGGATCGTCGAAATAAGCAAGAATACCATTTCTACGGAGAATACCATTTCGGGGGATTTCAATTGAGATACATGAAGAAGGTATTAATTGGTTCTCGCCCTCTTGAATCGATTCAAGTGGGATGATGACTCTATTTCTTCGCCTCTTTGCCAATAAATCCGAATTCCCCTCGAGAACGGCCGGATTTCTGAGATTACAACGACCGGTACATGTCATTCGATTAAGTTCTGAATAATCAGGAATCCTATCTCCTTTTTGATTTTTACCAGAAAAATACGAACTAAAAAATTTGTGTCTCACTTGATTATTAGTTACTGAGGGGTTAGAAATATATCTTCGCTTAACAGAAAGAGAATAAGCGTTCATTTGATCTTGATCCTTGTGGATCGAACAGGGGCCTGGACTGGATCTCCAGGGCTCCCCTAATAATATCCATAAATGACTTGTTTTTGGTAAGAGATGAATATTACCATATGTAAATTCAGGTGCATGGTACACATCGGTATTCCAGTGCATTTCGCCTTCTGAGTCAGAATAAATATGTTTTCGAACCTTCTCTTTCAAATTCAAAGTGGATGTTCTCGCGCGAATCTCAGCAATGACTTGTTCTGATTCTACATATTGATCGTTTTGAACTAAAAGAAAACTTTTGGGCGGAATACACACATTGTGTATAATATCTTCACTTTCAATAGTTACATACAAGTCTCTAGAACATAGAAAAGCAGGATGTCCATGACGTGTACGTGTCGGATGAACCAAATCCTCATTGAATTTTATTTTTCCATTAGAAGGGGCTCGGACATGTTCTGCAGTACCCCCTGTGAATACTCCGCCGGTATGAAAAGTTCTTAATGTTAATTGAGTACCTGGTTCTCCAATAGATTGACCCGCAATAATACCTACAGCTTCTCCCAATTCGACCAGGTCGTCGTGAGCCGGGCTTCGGCCATAGCATAGTTGACAAATCCAAGATGTACTCCTACAAGTAAAGGGGGTTCGAATAGAGATTGGTTGTGCTCTAAAAGTTATGAATCTATTAACAAGTCCAACCCCAATATCTTGATTTCTAGTAGCAATGCATCGCGAACCTATATATATATGATCCGCTAATACACGCCCAATTAATGTTTGGATAAAAATCCTGTCGGTCATCATTCCATTTCGAGGACTTACAGAAATACCTCGGACGGTGCCACAATCTGTTCGACGTACAACAATGTGTTGAACTACTTCAACAAGTCTGCGCGTGAGGTATCCTGCATCTGATGTTCGGATAGCGGTATCCACAACTCCTTTACGGGCTCCGTAGCAAGAAATAATATATTCTGTTAAAGAGAGTCCTTCGCGTAAATTGCTTTGAATGGGTAAATCAATCATTTGACCTTGGGGATCCGACATTAATCCTCTCATACCTACTAATTGATGTACCTGAGATGCATTTCCTCTGGCTCCCGAAAAAGACATTATATGGACTGGATTAAAAGGATCGGTCATCCGAAAATTAGGATTCATTTCTTGTCGCAAATATTCACTTGTGGCATACCAGATCTCGATCGATTGACGTAATTTTTCTACCGCGTGTACATTCCCATAATGATGGTGTTTTTCCAAAATAAAACTTTGTTGTTCAGCGTCTTGAACTAGCCATCTTTTAGAAGGTATTGTTAAAAGATCATCAATTCCTAATGAAATGGATGCGGCGGTAGCTTGTCGGAAACCCAGAGTCTTTACTTGATCCAGGATATGTGATGTATATCCTATTCCATAGTGATCAATAAATCGACTAATAAGTCGTTTCATGGCAGTTCCGTCTATCACTTTATTGTGAAAGACCTGAGTGGGCCGTTCTGCCATCAGTACCTCCATATTGCGCTGAGTAGAATTTGACAATGGGTTTGAGTCAGTGATTGGACAACTTCCTTTTCTAGATCTTGATTCACGTAGAAATTCCGCAATTTTATAGTCCTAGTTAACCCGGCGAGACTCGAATTCCCGCTGGTAGCATAGAATTACAACAGCCCTGCCAAAACCCCTGTATGGCTTCTTCTATTTCTCGATAAAGAGAAATATGCCCAAGAGTGGTTCGAATATATATATAAAGAATTTCTTTTTTTATACTTCTTACTATTAGATAGTGTCCATAAATCTCATAATAGGTCCCCAAAGATTCATAGTGAATTTCAATGGGAGCTTCTCTTGCAGCAATAACGCGTTGATCTAGTCGCCACCGCAGCCACAAAGGACTACCTAAATTGATTCGTTTTTGCCGAAAAGCTCCAATTGCATCATAGGCGTTACAAAAAAACGGTTCTTTTTTTTTTGTATACTTATAGTTATTATCTTCATTTTGATAGTTTCTACCATTACACGGATTATACCTATTTACACAAATACCCCGACGATTTCCACTCGTTAAGACATAGAGTCCACTAAGCATATCTTGAGTTGGTGCAGAAATGGGATCTCCAATAGTTGGAGACAAAAGATTCATATGAGAAAACATAAGTAAACGTGCCTCTGCTTGAGCCTCCAAAGATAAAGGCACATGAACAGCCATTTGATCCCCGTCAAAGTCCGCATTGAAGCCCTTACAAACTAATGGGTGTAAACAAATAGCGCGCCCTTCTACTAAAATGGGGAGGAATGCCTGTATGCCTAATCTATGCAGAGTAGGCGCTCTATTCAGCAATACAGGATGGTCATCCAGAATTTCTTGAAGTATTTCCCATACAATCGGTTTTTTTTTACGAATTTGACTCTTAGCAACTCCGATGTTCGAAGCAAGATGTTTTCTAATTAGGTCACGAATTACAAATGCCTGGAAAAGTTCTATTGCTATTTCGCGAGGCAATCCACATCGATGTAATGAAAGTGAAGGGCCCACGACAATCACTGACCGCCCTGAATAATCGACGCGTTTACCAAGCAGAGTCTCGCGAACTCTTCCTTCTTTGCCTTCAATTACATCTGAAAGCGACTTGTAAACTCTATTATGATCATCCCTCATTGGTTGTCCGCAGATTCCATTATCAAGAAGTGCATCCACTGCTTCTTGTAGCAATTTTTCCTGAGATATTATTAATTCTTCTGGCGTAGCTATACTTGTTGTTAATAGATCTGTAAGAGTATTATTCCGATAGATAATTCTTCTATAGATTTCATTAATATCCGAGGTCACCAGTTTATCCTCATCTATATGATAAATTGGTCTCAACTCAGGAGGAAGAACTGGTAATAGACACAAAACCATCCATTTTGGTTCTATATTTGTTCG